TTCCTAAATTTTTTTTGTATAAAATTATATATTTTATTCAAGTAAAAGAATTTAATTTTATTAAAATATATATATAAGTTTTTTCTGGGTTATTTTTTTAAAATAATTTTATTATTTTTATTTTTAGTTTATAGTTTTGATTAATTTATTAATATAATATTCATTTATAATAATTGTTTTATAACAAAGATTGTGCCAGCAGTTGCGGTTATACAATCATAAATATTAAATTTTTTTTTGGTTTATATTATGTTATATTTTTTTTTAATTTAAAATTAGTGTTGTTTGGTGGAATATCAATATTTTATTTTATTAATTGGATTATTATATATGAAAGTTATTTTTAAGACTAGGATTAGATACCCTATTATTTTAATTGTAAATTTTAAAACCTAATTATTAATAGATAAGATCTTTAAATTTAAAGGATTTGGCGGTAATTTAGCTTTTCAGAGGAACCTGTTCTTTAATTGATAAACCACAATAAATTTTACTTTTATTTTGCTTATATATCTCTATCATTGAATGTTTTATGAAAATTATTTTCTGAGTGGTTTTTTAACCTAAATGTTAGGTCAAGGTTTAGTAATATAAAAGTAGAAATGGGTTACATTATTTATATATAATATTGATTATAATATGGAAATTTATATGATTTTGGATTTGATAGTAAATTTTTTTAGAAAAAAAAATTGATATTGGCTCTATATTATGTACATATCGCCCGTCGCTCCTAATTTAGGATAAGTCGTAACAAAGTAGATTTATTGGAAAATGAATCTAGAATGTCAAATTAATTCTTTATTGGAGTTATTATTTACATTAATAATTTGATTGTGAAATTCAATCTAATTTGAGAAAATTATATTAATTATTCTTTTTAAAAAAAATAGTTTTGTTTTTAGTAATTTTTATAAAATAAATTTTTTATTTATAGTTAAAAGTACTGTGAAGGATATATATAAATTAATTAGAAGTATTTATTTTTAATGTACCTTTTGTATCAGGGTTTATTAATTTGTAAAATATATATATTTTTTTCTCGAAATTTTAAGATATATAACAAAATTATAGTTTATGTTATAATATTATTAGTAATTTTGTTATAGTGAATATATTTTATTCAATTAAAAATATCTGGTTGTTTGAGAATTAAGTTTAATTTATGATTAATTTTTGATTAAATTTTATTAATTTTTTTAATCAAAAATTGATTAGGATAATCTAATCAATATTTCTAAAATATTTTTATTTAAAATTTTGTGTAGGATTAATAATATCCATCATTTATTTTTTTATAATTAATTTTTTTATATTATTAATTTATTATTTATTTAGTTTTTTATCAAATTGAATAATTTAATTATTAATTTATTTTAATTATGATAAAATTAGTATTTTATATATATAATATATAGTAATTCGGCAAATATTGTTTTCACCTGTTTAACAAAAACATGTTCTTTTGTTTTAAATAAAAGATTTAACCTGCTCTATGATTATTAAATGGCTGCAGTATTTTGACTGTACAAAGGTAGCATAATAATTTGTCTTTTAATTGAAGACTGGTATGAATGGTTGGATGAGAAATATACTTTCTTTATTTTATATAAAAAAATTGATTTTTTAGTTAAAAAGCTAAAATATTTTTATAGGACGAGAAGACCCTATAGAACTTTACTTTAATATAAATATACTATTTATATATTTTTAAAATTTTATATTTTTATTAAAGTTTTGTTGGGGTGACAAAAAAAATTATATAACTTTTTTTTATTAAATCATTAATTTATGTTTTTTTGATCCTTTATTATGGAAAATAAGATTAAGTTACCTTAGGGATAACAGCGTTATTTTTTTGGAGAGTTCATATTGATAAAGAAGTTTGCGACCTCGATGTTGGATTAAAATAAGTTACAGGGGTATAATATTGTATACTAGGTCTGTTCGACCTTTAAATTTTTACATGATCTGAGTTCAGACCGGCGTGAGCCAGGTCGGTTTCTATCCTTAATTTTATATAAAATTTTAGTACGAAAGGACCAAATTTTAGGAATAATTTTTGTTTATTGTTTATTTTTAAAATTTACTATTTTGGCAGAAAAATGTAATAAATTTAGAATTTATTAATGTAATTTATATTACAAATAGTAATTTTTGTCATTAATTTTTTAATTTTGTTAATTTTTATTTTGATCTCTGTTGCTTTTGTTACTTTATTGGAGCGTAAGGTCTTAAGATATATTCAGCTGCGTAAAGGTCCTAATAAGGTGGGTTTTATAGGTTTACTTCAGCCATTTTCTGATGGGATTAAGTTATTTTTTAAAGAACAGACTTATCCTTTTATGTCTAATTATATTATTTATATAATAGTTCCTATTTTTATATTAATATTATCTTTTATTTTATGGGTTTTATTTCCTTATTTTATAAATATTTATACTTTTAATTATGGTATATTATTTTTTTTATGTTGTACTGGAATGGGGGTTTATGGAGTTTTATTGTGTGGTTGATCTTCTAATTCTAATTATGCCCTTTTGGGGGGTTTACGTTCTGTTGCTCAGACTATTTCTTATGAAGTAAGAATAGCTCTTATTCTTATTTGTTTTCTATTATATATTTATAGATATAATATTTTTGACTTTATGTATTATCAATATAATGTTTGGTTTATGTTTATTTCTATTCCTATATTTTTTTGTTGATTTAGTTCATGTTTGGCTGAAACAAATCGTTCACCCTTTGATTTTGCAGAGGGTGAATCTGAGCTGGTTTCTGGTTTTAATGTTGAATATAGGAGAGGGGGTTTTGCTTTTATTTTTTTATCTGAATATATAAATATTATTTTTATAAGTATATTGTCTTGTATTATTTTTATTGGTTGTGATGTTTATTCAATTTTATTTTTTATAAAATGGGTTTTTATTGTTTTTTCTTTTATTTGAGTACGAGGTACTTTACCTCGCTTTCGTTATGATAAATTGATGTATTTGACTTGAAAGATGTTTTTGCCTTTATCTTTGAATTATTTTTTATTTATATTTGGTTTATATTTCTATATGATTAATTTCATTTAATTAAGTGAAGTTAATAAAGAATTTAATCTTTATCTTATATTTTCAAAATATATGCTTATAAGCTTATTAACTTTAAATATTTCTATCTCAGTATTTTAATATAATAGGGTTGATGATAAAATATATAAAATATGTTGTTGTTAATATTTGTCCTGTGATAATGTAAGGTTCTTCTGCGGGTCGTGCTCCAATTCAGGTTAATAAGATTAAATTAATAAATATTAATCAAAATATTATTTTGTTTAATGGATAAAATCTTATGCTTTGGAATTTGTTTTTATTAGTGAATGGTAAAATTATAATAATGATGATTGATATAATTATAGCAATAACTCCTCCTAGTTTATTGGGAATTGATCGGAGGATAGCGTATGCAAATAGGAAATATCATTCTGGTTGAATATGGACAGGGGTTACTAATGGATTAGCGGGAATAAAGTTTTCAGGGTCTCCTAATATTTGGGGGTTTAATAAATTTAATATAATAAATATGAATAATGTGATTATTATACCTATATAATCTTTGATTCTAAAATATGGATGGAATGGGATTTTGTCTAAATTTCTATTTAATCCTAAAGGGTTATTTGATCCTGTTTGATGTAGAAATAATAAATGGATTATTACTAATATAGAAATAATAAATGGTAATAGAAAGTGTAAAGTGAAAAATCGGTTAAGTGTAGCATTATCAACTGAAAATCCTCCTCATAGTCATTTTACTATATCATTTCCTAAATATGGAATAGCTGATAGTAAATTAGTAATTACAGTTGCTCCTCATAGTGATATTTGTCCTCATGGTAAAACATACCCTAAGAATGCTGTTGCTATAACTATTAATAGTAAAATTACACCTACTATTCATGTTATGATTAATTTATAAGATCTATAATATATTCCTCGTCCAATATGTAAATATAAACAAATAAAGAATATTGAAGCTCCGTTTGCATGTATATTTCGTAGTAATCATCCATTATTAACGTCTCGACAAATATGTATTACTCTTGAGAATGCTATTTCAATATTAGGAGTATAATGTATAGCTAAGAATAGTCCTGTTATAATTTGGATTATTAATGATAGTCCAATAAGTGATCCAAAGTTTCATCATAATGAAATCCTTCTTGGTCTGGGTAAATCAATTAATGAATTATTAATAATTTTAATTAATGGGTGTTTTTTTCGTATGGGTTTATTCATATTATATTTTAAAGCGCATAGGTCCTTCAGAGATATTTACCATATAAGTGGATACAATTATTGTTAATAATAGATATATAATTAAGAATATAATTATAATTATATTTTCTATATTAAATATTTTATTTAATGGGTAAATATCATTATTTATTATTTCTATTCTGAAATAATTATTTTTAATAATTATTTTTTTTTCTAAGAATAGAAATAATAATCTTATTATTAATATAGTTATGGCGAATAATCATATTCATTTTTTATTTATAAATTTTTCATTTGATGCTACTCTTGATATATAAATGAATAATACAAGTGCTCCTCTTAATATTCTGATTAATAAAATATATGATATTCAGAATGAGTTTATTAAACCTGTTAATATAGATATTAATATTGTTTGTAAAATTAATATTATACCTATTCTTAATGGATGTTTTATATAAATTATTATTATATTAATTGTTAATATTATTAATGTAATTGTTATGATTTCAATGGATAGTTTAATATAAAATATTAATTTTGGAGATTAATGACAAGAGTTTTTCTTTCTATTGAAGTTTTAAAGACTAATCTATCTATGATTTACAAGATCATTATTTTACTTTAAACTATTAAAACTTATTTTTATATATTTTATATATTATTTTATTAATTATTTTGTTTTTTTTATATTTTTTTCTGGTTTATTATTATATTGTTCTATACGGAAACATTTACTTTTGACTTTATTAAGATTGGAATATTTAGTTTTATGTATTTATATATTGATAGTATTTTTTTGTATAATTTTTGTTGGTAATATGTATATATTGTTGATTTTTTTGACTTTTTCTGTATGTGAAAGTGTACTTGGTTTATCTATTTTAGTTTCTATTATTCGTAGTTATGGGAATGATTATATTAATTCTCTTTTTATATTATGATAAAATTGTTTATAAGTTTATCTTTTTTGGTTCTTTTTATTAATTTTTTTAATTGATATATTTTGATTATTTTTTTTATATTTATATTTATATATATATATAATTTTATGTATATAAATGTTTGATATAGAATAGTGAGTTATATATGAGGGGGTGATATTTTATCTATTTCTATAATATTACTTAGTCTATGGATTGTTTTATTAATGATTTTGGCTAGTTCTCTTTTATATAAAAATAATCATTATATTTATGAATTTATATTTTTGGTTATTTTTATACTTATTTTCTTATTTTTGACTTTTAGGGTTAATAATTTATTTATATATTATTTATTTTTTGAGTGTAGTTTAATCCCTACTTTAATTTTAATTTTTGGTTGGGGGTATCAGCCTGAACGTTTAATGGCTGGTTATTATTTATTGTTTTATACATTGTTTTTTTCATTACCTATACTATTGGGTATTTTTTATTTGAAAACATTCTGTTTTAGTATATTTTACTTTTTGATTAAGATTGATTTTAATTTTTATTTATACATTTCTTTATTAATAGCTTTTTTGGTTAAAATACCAATGGTATTTATTCATTTTTGATTACCAAAGGCTCATGTTGAGGCTCCAATTTCTGGTTCTATGATTTTAGCTGGTGTTTTGTTGAAATTAGGGGGTTATGGTATTATACGTGTATTTTTTTTTATAGAAAATTGTTGTTTAAATATTTATTTTATTTCTTTATGTTTGTTTGGTATTTTTATTATTGGTATTTTGTGTATATTTCAAGTTGATATGAAGTCTTTGATTGCTTATTCTTCTGTAGCTCATATGGGTTTAGTAATTTGTGGTTTAATAAGTATAAATATTATAGGTATTCTTGGATCATTATTGATAATAATTGGTCACGGCTTATGTTCTTCTGGTATATTTTGTTTAGCTAATATTTCTTATGAGCGGACAATGTCTCGAAGGTTATTTATAAATAAGGGTTTATTGACTATTATACCTAATGTTTGTTTGTTTTGATTTATTTTAATAGTTAATAATATATCTAGTCCTCCTAGGATTAATCTTTTAGGAGAAATTATATTGATTAATGGTGTTGTTTCTTTTAGTTATATATCAATATTATATTTAATATTTGCTTCTTTTATAGGTTGTATATATAGTATATATTTATATTCTAGTGTTAATCATGGGGTTTTATATAGTGGTATTAATTGTGCTTTAGGTGGTTTTTGTATTGAATATTATCTTTTATTTATACATTTATTTCCTTTAAATTTTTTAGTATTAAAAATTGATTTGTTTACTTTAATGGTATTTTATCTAGATAGTTTAATTTTAGAATGATAATTTGTGGTATTATGGGTATATTTATATTCTAGGTTATTTTTTTTATATATATTTATATTTTTATTTTTATATTATTATTTGGTTTATTTTTTATATTTTTGAGTATATATTTTATATTATTTGATTATATAATTTTTATGGATTGGGAAATTATTAATATTAATTCTATAAATATTTGTATATCTTTTATTTTTGATTATATATCATTAATATTTATAGGTTGTGTTTTATTGATTTCTTCAATAGTTATTTTTTATAGTCATTCTTATATACAGGATGATTATTATAAGTATCGTTTTTTAATATTGGTTTTTATGTTTGTGATTTCAATAATATTTATAATTATTAGTCCTAATATGATTAGGATTCTTCTTGGCTGGGATGGTTTAGGTTTGGTTTCATATGGTTTAGTGATTTATTTTCAAAATTATAATTCATATAATGCTGGAATATTAACTATTATAACTAATCGGATTGGTGATGTTTCTATTTTGATATGTATTGCTTGAATAATAAATTACGGTAGGTGAAATTATATTTATTATTTAAGTTTTTTTGATAATTATATAGTATATATTGTATACATATGTATTTTGGCCTCTTTTACTAAGAGAGCTCAAATTCCTTTTTCTTCTTGACTTCCAGCCGCTATAGCGGCTCCTACCCCTGTTTCTGCTTTAGTCCATTCTTCTACTTTGGTTACGGCAGGAGTATATTTAATAATTCGTTTTAGTCCATTTTTGAATAATTTAAATTGTGATTTTTTTATTATGTTATCTTTAATAACTATATTTATATCTGGATTGGGTGCTAATTTTGAGTTTGATTTAAAAAAGATTATTGCTTTATCTACTTTGAGACAATTAGGTTTAATAATAAGTATTTTATTTATGGGTTTTCCTATATTATCTTTTTTTCATCTTTTAACTCATGCTTTTTTTAAGTCTTTGCTATTTTTATGTGCTGGATTAATTATTCATTCTATGAATAGTTCTCAAGATATTCGTGATATGGGTTATGTAATTAATATATTTCCTTATACTTCTTCATGTTTAATTATTTCGTCTTTTTCTTTATCTGGTTTACCTTTTTTATCAGGGTTTTATTCTAAGGATTTAATTTTAGAGGTTATGTCTATAAATGGTATAAACTTTATATATTATTTTTTATATATAGCTTCAGTTATATTTACTATATCTTATAGTTTTCGTTTGTTTAATTATTTAATATTTATAGGTTCGGGTAATTATGTTTTTCAGTCATATTATGAAGATATAAAAATAATACTTTCTATGTTAATTTTAACCTTTTTATCTATTGTTTTTGGGGTAATATTGATGTGGTTTATATTTAAGACTCCTATTTTTATTTTTATGCCTTTTTTATTAAAATTGATACCTATCCTTTCTATTATTTTGGGGATTTTTGTTGCTTATATTTTTTCAAATTTTGATATTAATTATAGTAATAATTTTATTATTTTTGGGTTTTATTTTATAGGTGGTATGTGATTTATACCTATTTTTAGTACTTTAGGTTTATATAAAAATTTTATGTATATTTCAAAATCTTATTTTATAGTAATTGATTCGGGTTGGGGTGAATATATATTTTCATATTCACATATTATATATATATATATAATTAGTAAAATTAATTATTTAATTGAGTTTAATAATGTGAAGTTATTTATGTTTACTTTTATTTTTTTTATCATTATAATAATAATTTATTTGGGTAGCTTAAGTTTAAAAGCATAATATTGAAGATATTATTATGAATTTTTATTCCTCAAATATATATTATATATATGTATATATATTCAAAAAAATTATTTTATTTTTCCATTGAAAATGGAATGTTTTAATATAAACTATTTGAATAAGAGAAAAACGGAATCTAACCGCTTTAATAAGAAGTTAGAAGCTTCTTTTAGATACAACATTCTCTTTTAACTAGAATATGATTCAATTTTTTCATTAACAATGAAAAGCCTCTATTTGGCTTTAGTTAAAAGTAAGGAGAATTTTCTCAAATTTTTAGGTCGAAACTAAATGTAAATTTTACTTCATTACTTGTTATGAGGATAATCTTTTTTGATTTCTTATAATTGCAAATTATATATTTTTATAAAACTATAACCCCATTTAGCTCATTCTAGGATTCCATTTTTTCATTCGTGGTATAATCCTATAATTAGAATAGTGATAAATATTCTTGATGTAATAAATCAGTTTATTATATTACTTGTTTTTATTGTGATTACTATAGGTAAGATAATTACAATTTCGATATCAAAAATTAGAAATAATACGGCAATTAAGAAAAATTGTGATGAAAATGGTAATCGTGATGATCTTTTTGGATCAAAACCACATTCGAATGGGGTTATTTTTTCTCGATCAATAATTGTTTTTTTTCTAATTAATGAACATAGGATTATTACTATTATTGATATAATAATTGCTATTATTAATGATAATGTAATTTTTAATATTACTTTTTCTTTGAAAGATCTTTTGATTGGAAGTCAAATATAATATATTATACTAAAAAAGTATCTACCTCATCAGTAAATAGTAATGTAAAGAAATAGTCATACTACATCAACAAAGTGTCAATATCATGCTGCTGCTTCAAACCCAAAATGATGATTTCTGGAAAAATGATATTTAATATGTCGAATTAAACATGTTATAATAAAAATTGTACCGATTATAACATGGATACCATGAAATCCGGTTGCTATAAAAAAACATGATCCATAAATTGAATCTCTAATTGTAAATGTTGATTCATAGTATTCATATGCTTGAAGGATAGTGAAATAAATTCCTAATCTTACTGTTATAATTAATCCTTGTTTAGTCTGGTTAAAATTTTTTCTTATTATTGCATGATGAGCTCATGTGATAGTGATTCCAGAACAAAGTAGAATTATTGTATTTAATAAAGGAATCTGTATTGGGTTGAATGTTAAGATTCCTTTAGGAGGTCAAATTATACCAATTTCGATAGTTGGGGATAATCTACTATGGAAAAATGCTCAGAAAAATGAAATGAAAAAAAAAATTTCTGATGTAATAAATAAAATTATACCTATCTTTAGTCCTTTAACTACTTTAATGGTATGCTTTCCTTGAAAAGTACCTTCTCGAATAATATCTCGTCATCATTGATATATTGATAATAATAGGATAATAATTCCTAATATGAATATATATATATTATTTATATGAAATCATATAATTATTCCTGATACAAGTGTAAGTGCCCCAATTGATCTTGTTAATGGTCATGGCCTATAATCTACTAAATGGAATGGGTGGTTATGTTTTCTCATAATTAACTTCTCTAGAATATAATGTTATAAGGATTGAAAAAACATATGCTTGGATGATTGAAACAGCTGTTTCAAATATTATTAATAATGCTTGGATTACTATGATTAATGGTATAATTATGGTATTACTATTTAATATATTATTTCCTAATAGTCTTATAAGTAGATGTCCAGCAATTATATTAGCTGTTAGTCGTACAGCTAAAGATCCTGGCCGGATTAAATTTCTGGTTGTTTCAATTAGTACTATAAATGGCATAAGTATTATTGGTGTCCCTATGGGGATGAGATGTGCAAATATTATTTGATATTTATTAATTCATCCGTAAATTATTAGTCTTATTCATATTGGTAGGGCTAAAGTTAATGTAAATACTAAATGTCTTCTTTTAGTGAAAATATATGGTAGTAATCCTATTATGTTATTTAATAGAATATATATAAATAGTCTAATAATTATAATTGTTATTCCAAATGAGTTAATTCCTAATAATATTTTAAATTCTTTATATAAATTGTTATTTAATATATTAAATATTATATTATATCGTCTGGGTATTATTCAATATAATGATGGTATAATTATTATACCAATTATAATACTTATTCAATTTAATGATAAATTAATTCTTGTTGATGGGTCAAAAGTTGAGAATAGGTTAGCTATCATTTTCAGTTTATTTTATAAATAATTATTTTTTTTTTCATTTCATTTTTTTTTTTATATGAAATGAAAAAGTATATGATAATTACGTAACATATATATATTGTAATGAATATTAAGAATAATGTTGTTCATCATATGGGTGATATTTGAGGTATTAAGAAATATTATATTTTAATTTTTTTAATTTGACAAATTAATGTTTTTGATAAACTAATTTCTTCATTAAGAGTATTTGATGTTTACTATAATTTGGTTTAAAAGACCAATGCTTTCTTTTCGGCCACTTAATGAGTTTGAATTTAATCAGTTTAGAAATTGATTTATTGATACTCTTTCAATTACAATTGGTATAAATCTGTGATTTGCTCCGCAAATCTCAGAACATTGTCCGAATATTAGTCCTGGTCGGTTTATATTTATATTCCCCTGGTTTAATCGTCCAGGTGTCCCGTCAATTTTAATTCCTATACTTGGAATAGTTCAAGAATGGATTACATCCGATGATGTAACTAGTATTCGGATTGTTGATTTTATGGGTAAAATTACTCGGTTATCTACTTCTAATAGTCGGAATTCATTTATGTTAAGTTCATTAGTTGGTTTTATATATGATTCTATTTCAATATTTTTTATATCTGAATATTCATATGATCAATATCATTGATGTCCAATTGCTTTGATTGTCATTATTGGTTTATTTATTTCATCTATGATGTATAGAATTTTTAGAGATGGTAATGCAATAAATAATAGTGTGATGGCTGGTATTATAGTTCATAGTAATTCAATTATTTGTCCTTCAAGCAGGTATCGATTAATAAGTTTATTATATATTATTGTTATTATTATATATGATACTATAATAGTGATTATGGATAGAATTATTATGGTGTGATCATGGAAAAAAATTAGTTGTTCCATTAAAGGTGAATTTCTATCTTGAAAAGATAATTTTGATCAAGTTGGCATTTTCTAATAAAAGATTATTCTTTATATATGAATTTTAAGTTCATAGCATTTTTCTGCCATATTAGAATGATCTAATGATAGGTAATTCAGCATATGAATGTTCAGCTGGTGGTGAGTTTTGTATTCATTCTATTCTAGAGGGAAGATTTTCTTGGAAAATTATTTTTCGTTTTGAGATTATTCTTTCTCAAATAATCATGATTAATAAAATTACTCTTATTAATGAGATTCTTGACCCGATAGATGAAATTACATTTCATGTTGTAAATCTGTCTGGGTAATCTGAATATCGTCGGGGTATTCCTCTTAATCCTAGGAAGTGTTGTGGGAAAAATGTTATATTTACACCGATAAATATTATTATAAATTGTACTTTTAATCATTTAGGATTTAATGTGATTCCGGTAAATAGCGGATATCATTGAATAAATCTTCCAATGATAGCAAATACTGCCCCTATGGATAGAACATAGTGGAAGTGTGCTACTACATAATAAGTGTCGTGCAGGATGATATCAATGGATGAATTTGCTAAAATTACTCCTGTTAATCCCCCTATGGTGAATAGGAATACAAATCCTATTGCTCATATTATGGGTACTGAATAATTAATATTTGTGCCATGAATGGTTGCTAGTCAACTGAAAATTTTGATACCTGTAGGTACAGCAATAATTATGGTTGCTGATGTAAAGTATGCTCGTGTATCAACATCTATCCCAACTGTAAATATATGATGTGCTCATACAATAAAACCTAATAATCCGATTGCTATTATTGCATAGATTATTCCTAATGATCCAAATGTTTCATTTTTACCTCTTTCTTGTATAATAATATGTGAGATTAACCCAAATCCTGGCAGGATTAGAATATATACTTCCGGATGTCCAAAGAATCAAAATAAATGTTGATATAAAATTGGATCCCCTCCTCCTGCTGGGTCGAAAAAAGATGTATTGAAGTTTCGGTCAGTTAATAATATTGTGATTGCACCTGCTAATACAGGTAATGATAATAATAGAAGTAAAGCAGTGATTCCTACTGATCATACAAATAATGGAATTCGTTCAGCAGTTATTCCTACTGGTCGTATATTAAAAATGGTTGAGATAAAATTTACTGCTCCTAGAATTGATGATACTCCTGCTAAATGGAGTGAGAAGATTGCTAAATCTACTGATGCTCCATTATGTGCAATATTTGCTGATAATGGTGGGTATACTGTTCATCCAGTACCTGCACCTTTTTCTACAATTCTTCTTATTATTAATAATGTAATTGATGGGGGTAGTAATCAGAATCTTATATTATTTATTCGTGGGAATGCTATATCAGGGGCTCCAATTATTAAAGGTACTAGTCAATTTCCAAATCCTCCAATTATGATTGGTATTACTATAAAAAAGATTATGATAAATGCATGTGCGGTGACTACTACATTATATGTTTGGTCATCCCCAATGAATGATCCTGGTATTCCTAATTCGATTCGAATAATTCATCTTAATGATGTTCCTAATATTCCTGCTCATATTCCTAAGATGAAATATAAAGTGCCAATATCTTTGTGATTTGTGGAAAATAATCATTTATTCATGGTAAGATAGGATGGCTGAAGTTTAGGCTATAAATTGTAAATTTATATATGGTATAATATTATCTCCTTTCATGGCTTTATATTCAATATATGATATTAGATTGCAATTCTAAAGTAGTGTTAACACTAAAGCTTACAATTTGATGTATTTATAACTTTGAAGGTTATTAGTTTTTATAACTTAAAGCTTTATATAAAGTTTAATAGAATAATTAATATAGGTATTAATATATTAATATATAATATGTTAGTTGATGCTTCTTTTTTGTTTATAAATATTCATTTTTGTGAGTGGCTTATAATTAATATTATAGACCTAATTATACGTAGGTAATATATTAGTGTAATTAGCGATGATATTGATATAATAGTTAATAATATAAATTCATTTGATATAATTATATATTCAATTGTGATTCATTTTGGTATGAATCCTATAAAGGGAGGTAGTCCTCCTATTCTTAATATTATTACTATTACTGATATTTTTTCTGTTATATTTATTGATATAGTGTTATATTGGTTAATGTATATAATATTATATTTGTATATATATATTCCTAATATAATTGTTATTAATGAGTATATTGTTATATATATAATTCATATTTTTGAGTTTATTCTAGCACATGCTATTATCCATCCTATATGGTTAATAGATGAATATGCTATAATTTTTTGTGTTGATGTATGATTTAATCCTATAATAGCTCCTGTGATTGTTGAGGTTATTATGATTAATATTGTTAATTTATTATTATTTATAATTAAGGATAGGATATATATTGGGGCTACTTTTTGTCATGTTATTAGTATAATACATGTTTTTCATCTTATTTTTGATATTATTTCTGGAAATCATATATGAAATGGTGGTATGCCTATTTTTATTATTATTGTTAATATAATAATATTTATTATTTCTATTCATATATTAATATATATAAATATATTTATTAAGATTATAATAATTAATATTATTGATGCTATTCTTTGGGTTAAGAAATATATCATAGATCTTTGGGTAAGAAAATTATTTTTATTTTCATATATTAAAGGGATAAATGATATCAGATTAATTTCTAACCCAATTCATATATTTAATATATCATTTGATCTTAATACCATTATTGTTCTAATTATGGTTATAATAAAAAATAATATTTTTCTTGATGTTTTTATAATTAAAAAGGAGAATATAATTCTATACTTAGGGTATGAACCTAATAGCTTATTTAGCTTACCTTTTTATATTTTGTTGTATGATGCATATAGAATTTTGATTTCTATGGATTTAGTTTAATTCTAAAAGATATAATAAGAGTATATTATACATTATTTATCCTATCAAGATAATCCTTTTTATCAGGCATCTTATT